TCTTTTGGTACTTATCATGAGATTTATGGACACTATCTAATAGTAGGAAGTATTAAAAAGAAAATCCGTTGTATATACATTCGAACTACTGTTGGTCATGTTTCTTTTTATCGAGAAATAGAAGAAGCCATACAGGGGTTTTGTCGAGCCTATTTATACGCTATCTAAATACGCTATCTAAATAAATAAATTCGATTAGACGTCCTTCCTTGGGAAGTCGGGTTTATCCAATTTCATCGGTATTATAAGAATTTCTTAATTTCTATGTGAATCAAGATTGAGGAAAGGAAGTTTTCGAATCACTGACTCAAGTCCATTGTCGAATCCTACTCAGCGAAATATGGAGGTACTTATGGCAGAACGAGCCGATCTGGTCTTTCACAATAAAGTGATAGATGGAACTGCTATGAAACGACTTATTAGCAGATTAATAGATCATTTCGGAATGGCATATACATCACATATCCTGGATCAAGTGAAGACTCTGGGTTTCCAACAAGCCACTGCTACATCTATTTCATTAGGGATTGATGATCTTTTAACAATACCTTCTAAGGGATGGTTAGTCCAAGATGCTGAACAACAAAGTTTTATTTTAGATAAACACCATCATTATGGGAATGTACACGCGGTAGAAAAATTACGTCAATCCATTGAGATATGGTATGCTACAAGTGAATATTTGAGACAAGAAATGAATCCTAATTTTCGGATGACTGATCCATCTAATCCAGTCCATCTAATGTCCTTTTCGGGAGCTCGAGGAAATGCATCTCAGGTACATCAATTAGTAGGTATGAGAGGATTAATGTCGGATCCCCAAGGACAAATGATTGATTTACCCATTCAAAGCAATTTACGTGAAGGACTTTCTTTGACAGAATATATAATTTCCTGCTACGGAGCTCGAAAAGGAGTCGTGGATACTGCTGTACGAACATCAGATGCTGGATACCTCACGCGTAGACTTGTTGAAGTAGTTCAACACATTATTGTACGTAGAACAGATTGTGGTACTATCCGAGGTATTTCCGTGAGTCCTCGAAATGGGGTGACAGAAAAAATTTTTGTCCAAACCCTAATTGGTCGTGTATTAGCGGACGATATATATATGGGGATACGCTGCATTGCCACTCGAAATCAAGATATTGGGATTGGACTTGCCAATCGATTCATAACTTTTCGAGCACAACCAATATATATTCGAACCCCCTTTACTTGCAGGAATACATCTTGGATCTGTCAATTATGTTATGGTAGAAGTTCCACTCACGGCGATCTGGTTGAATTGGGGGAAGCTGTAGGTATTATTGCGGGGCAATCAATTGGGGAACCAGGGACTCAACTAACATTAAGAACTTTTCATACGGGTGGAGTATTCACGGGCGGTACTGCCGAACATGTACGAGCTCCTTCTAACGGAAAAATAAAGTTCAACGAGTATTTGGTTCATCCCACACGTACCCGTCACGGGCATCCTGCTTTTCTATGTTCTATAGACTTGTATGTAACTATTGAGAGTCGGGATATTCTACATAGTGTGAATATTCCTCCCAAAAGTTTGATTTTAGTTCAAAATAATCAATATGTAGAATCTGAACAAGTTATTGCTGAGATTCGTACTGGAACGTCTACTTTTCATTTTAAAGAGAAGGTCCGAAAACATATTTATTCTGAATCAGAGGGAGAAATGCACTGGAGTACCAATGTCTACCATGCACCCGAATATACATATAGTAACGTTCATCTATTACCAAAAACAAGTCATTTATGGCTATTAGCAGGAAGTCCGCGCGGATCCAGTATAGTGTCTTTTTCACTCCACAAAGATCAAGATCAAATTCATTTTTATTCTTTTTCTGTCGACGAAAGATATATCTCTGACTTCTCAATTACTAATGATCAAGTAAGGCATAAATTGTTGGATCCTTCTGTTAAAAAAGATAGGGAAATTTTTGACTATTCAAGACTTGATCAAATCATCCGCAATAGGCATTTGGATTTTATATATCTTTCGATTCTCCAAGAGAATTCTGATTTATTGGCGAAAAGGCGAAGAAATAGATTTAGCATTCCATTACAATATAATCCAGAAGGAGAGAAAGAACTAATACCCTCTTTTGGTATTTCGATTGAAATACCCACAAATGGTATTTTACATAGAAATAGTATTCTTGCTTATTTTGACGATCCACAATATAGAAGAAACAGTTCGGGAATTACTAAATATGGGACCGTAGAGGTGGATTCAATCGTAAAAAAAGAAGATTTGATTGAGTATCGAGGAGTAAAAGAATTTAGTCCAAAATACAAAATGAAAGTGGATCGGTTTTTTTTTATTCCTGAAGAGGTGCATATCTTACCCGGATCTTCGTACCTAATGGTCCGGAACAATAGTATCATTGAAGTAGATACACAACTCGCTTTAAATACAAGAAGCCAAGTAGGTGGATTAGTCCGAGTGGAGATAAAAAAAAAAAGTATTGAACTGAAAATTTTTTCTGGGGATATTCATTTTCCCGGAGAGACAGATAAGATATCTAGACACAGCGGCATTTTAATACCACCGGGAATGAAAAAAAAAAATTCTAAGGAATCAAAAATTTTGAAAAATTGGATTTATGTCCAACGAATCACACCCATTAAAAAAAAGTATTTTGTTTTGGTTCGGCCCGTAATCACATATGAAATAGCTGATGGGATAAATTTAGCAAAACTTTTCACTCAAGATCTCTTGCAGGAAAAAGATAATGTCCAACTTAGAATTGTCAATTATATCCTTTATGGAAATGGAAAGTCAATTCGTGGAATTTTTCACACAAGTATTCAATTAGTTCGGACTTGCTTAGTATTGAATTGGGACCAAGAAAAAAATGGTTCTATAGAAGAAGTTCATGCTTCTCTTGTTGAGGTAAGGGCAAATGATCTGATTCAAAATTTCATAAAAATTGAGTTAGTAAAGTCTAATCTTTCATATGCCGAAAAAAGGTATGATACGGCGGGTTCGGGATTGATCCCCGATAATGGATTAGATTGCACCAATATCAACCCTTTTTTTTCGAAAGTGAAGATTTCAGTAGTTACTCAGCATCAAGCAACTATTGGTACATTGTTGAATCAAAATAAGGCTTTGATAATTTTGTCATCATTCAATTGTTCTCGAGTTGGCCCATGTCCATTCAATGGTTCGAAATATAACATCACGGCAAAAGAATTGAATCCCATAATTCTAATTAGGGATTTGTTGGGTCCCCTAGGTACTATTGTATCTAAAATAGTGAACTTTTATTCAGCTTACTATTTAATAACTCATAATCAGATCTTGGTAAACAAATATTGGATACTTGATAATTTGAAAGCGACTTTCCAAGTACTTGAAGTACTTAAATACTGTTTAATAGATGAAAATAGAAGGATTTATAATCCCAACCCATGCAATACCATCATTTTGAATCCATCCCATTTGAATTGGTGCTTTTTACATCACAATTATTGTGAAGAAACATCCACAATAATTAGCATTGGACAATTTATTTGTGAAAATCTATGTCTAGTTAAATATGGGACACATATAAAAAAATCTGGTCAAATTTTAATTGTTCATGTTGATTCCTTAGTTATAAGATCAGCTAAGCCGTATTTGGCTACTCCAGGAGCGACTGTTCACGGACATTACGGAGAAACCCTTTCTGAAGGAGATACATTAGTTACATTTATATATGAAAAATCCCGATCTGGTGACATAACGCAGGGACTTCCAAAAGTGGAGCAAATCTTAGAAGTGCGTTCGATTGGTTCAATATCGATGAACCTTGAAAGGAGAGTCGAAGGTTGGAACGAACGTATACCAAGAATTCTTGGAATTCCTTGGGGATTCTTAATTGGAGCTGAGCTAACTATAGCCCAAAGCCATATCTCTTTGGTTAATAAGATCCAAAAGGTTTATCGATCTCAAGGGGTGCAGATCCATAATAGACATCTAGAGATTATTGTACGACAAGTAACATCAAAAGTGTTGGTTTCAGAAGACGGAATGTCTAATGTTTTTTCGCCTGGAGAATTAATCGGATTGCTACGAGCAGAACGAGCAGGGCGTGCTTTAGACGAAGCGATCTGTTATCGGGCAATTTTATTAGGAATAACGAGGGCATCTCTGAATACTCAAAGCTTCATATCTGAAGCAAGTTTTCAAGAAACTGCTAGAGTTTTAGCAAAAGCTGCTCTACGGGGGCGTATTGATTGGTTGAAGGGTCTGAAAGAAAATGTAGTTCTGGGGGGAATTATCCCTATCGGTACCGGATTTAAAAAATTAGTGCACCGTTCAAGGCAAGACAAAAACATTCATTTTGAAATAAAAAAGAAAAATGTATTCAAGTTGGAAATGAGAGATATTTTGTTACACCATCGAGAATTTTTTTGTTCTTGTAGCCCAAAGAATTTCCATGACACATTAGAAAATTCATTTACGCGATTTCATAATTCCTAAGCAGATATTTTTTCTTTTTCCTTTCTAGTTTTGTTAAGTAAAAAAATGAGGTAAGTAATAAAAAAAATTAATAGTTCGGACTATGTATCAATGGTCAACCTCATTATAAGGTTCCGTAGGAACAATTAGTTATTTCTAAAAAAAAAAAAGAGAAAGCGCGTGAAAAATGACAAGAAGGTATTGGAACATCCATTTGGAAGAGATGATGGAGTCGGGAGTTCATTTTGATCATGGTACTAAGAAATGGAATCCTAGAATGGTCCCTTACATTTCTGCAAAGAGTAAAGGTATTCATATTACAAATCTTACTAGAACTGCTCGTTTTTTATCAGAAGCCTGTGATTTCGTTTTTGATGCAGCAAGTCGAGGAAAACCTTTTTAATGGTTGAAAAATAAAGCAGCGGATTTAGTAGTCTCAGCTGCAATAAGGGCTCGATGTCATTATGTTAATAAAAAATGGCTCGGTGGTATGTTAACGAATTGGTCCACTACAGAAACGAGACTTCATAAGTTCAGAGACTTAAGAGGAGAACAAAAGATGGGGAAACTCAACCGTCTCCCTAAAAGAGATGCAGCAATGTTGAAGAGAAAATTATCGACTTTGCAAACATATCTGGGTGGGATCAAATATCTGACTGGGTTGTCCGATATTGTAATCATCGTTGATCAGCAAAAAGGATATACAGCTCTTCGAGAATGTGTCATTTTTGGAATTCCAACAATTTGTTTAATCAATACAAATTGTGACCCGGATCTTGCAGATATTTCGATTCCAATCAACGGTGACGTTATAGCTTCAATTCGATTGATTCTTAACAAATTAGTATCCGCAATTTGTGAGGGTCGTTCTAGCTATATAAGAAGTCATTGATTATGATTATGTTATGATTAAGAATAATAAGATTAGTTAATTATTTTGATTTCTTAGATTGGTTACTATTCTTGTCTTGCATTTTTAAAAAGAGATAAAATGGGATATTATGTTATGTGATTTCTTGGTATTTTAAATATATGATTAATGATGAAAGTAGATAAGTTGAAAAAGAGATGGTTGAATCAAAATAATTTTTTTTTTTAGTTTGATTTCTGTCAGAGGGCAATATGAATGTTATACCATGTTCCATTAAAACACTCAAAGGATTCTACGATATATCAGGTGTAGAAGTAGGCCAACATTTATATTGGAAAATAGGAGGTTTACAAATTCATGCTCAAGTACTTATCACTTCTTGGGTAGTAATTGCTATCTTATTAGGGTCAGTTATCATAACTGTTCGGAATCCACAAACTATTCCTACCGACGGGCAGAATTTCTTTGAATATGTTCTTGAATTTATTCGAGACTTGAGTAAAACTCAGATTGGAGAAGAATATGGGCCTTGGGTTCCCTTTATTGGAACCATGTTCTTATTTATTTTTGTTTCTAATTGGTCTGGAGCTCTTTTACCTTGGAAAATCATACAGTTACCTCATGGAGAGTTGGCTGCCCCCACGAATGATATAAATACTACTGTTGCTTTAGCTTTACTCACGTCCGTGGCATATTTTTATGCGGGTCTTACCAAAAAAGGATTGGCTTATTTTGGAAAATACATTCAACCAACTCCAATCCTTTTACCAATTAACATCCTAGAAGATTTCACAAAACCTTTATCTCTGAGTTTTCGACTTTTCGGAAATATATTGGCGGATGAATTAGTAGTTGTTGTTCTTGTTTCTTTAGTACCTTCAGTAGTTCCTATCCCTGTCATGTTTCTTGGATTATTTACAAGCGGTATTCAAGCTCTCATTTTTGCAACTTTAGCCGCGGCTTATATAGGGGAATCCATGGAGGGTCATCATTGATTAGTTTTCAAAAGAGTCTTCTTTTTTTAAGCTTACCCCGACTGAGGCAATGCATGGTTCAAGAAAATATACTTGGTTCGGTAACATATACATATATAGATAGAAATAAGAAATCCATATGTATATATGACTAGAGTTCTAAGAGGAAAGATAGACGATATTACGAAGGATGGGTTAGGGAGATCACACTAGATATATGTCTATATGTAATGTCTATAAGTCCAGCTACAGTTCCTGTATATTTTTCGACGAATTATTCTAGAATCTGATTCAATAAAAAATGCGGGCGGTTTCCGTTATGAAAGAAACAAATGTATATGTGATAGTAGATATATATTAGTTATATATAGGGTTTATCCCTATCTATATATATTTTTTTCGAAGTTTTAGTTACTTCGATTCGATATTTTTTAGTGATCAAATAAGTAAGAATTCCTTGGTTGATTGTATCATTAACCATTTTTTTTTGGTGCGAGGAACCTATCATCATGAATCCACTGATTTCTGCCGCTTCCGTTATTGCTGCTGGATTGGCCGTAGGGCTTGCTTCTATTGGACCTGGAGTTGGTCAAGGTACTGCTGCAGGCCAAGCCGTAGAAGGTATTGCGAGACAACCAGAAGCAGAAGGAAAAATAAGAGGCACCTTATTGCTTAGTCTAGCTTTTATGGAAGCTTTAACCATTTATGGGCTCGTTGTGGCATTAGCACTTTTATTTGCAAATCCTTTTGTTTAATTTCATCCTAGAACGAAAATGTAAAAAAGTGCATGACACACTTTTTCTTATTTTATTAATTCGTTGCGGTTTGCTTCTGTGAATTATATCACTACTTTACTCCTACAATTATGTATTTGTTGGAACAATACCCCGGGAAAGACTGATTTGAGGATCACGAATTAGTGGATTTGCTCGCTTTATTCCTTCCCATCCTTCGGTTAGTACGATGGAATTTTTACTTTCTTTTTAGGAAGTGTTTGAACAGGGGAAATATTTTGCAATTTCTACAAGACCTAGGACCCAACTTAATAAGTATCTTATCGGAAACTTAAAACAAAGAAAAAAATTAAGAAAAAGAAATCGATCAAAAAAGGGCAAGTCAAGTGATACAAAAAGAACTCTGTTCTTTGTTAGTCCTATCTATAAGAGGAGAGCATATGAAAAATGTAACCG